TTTGTACATTTCAACTTGAATTAGGGATTCCGCGTACAAATAAAAGCGGCCAATCATTAAGTACATATACACATCTGGTTATATATGTATTACCATTATATATTAGAAATAATAAAGAAGGAGGAGAATTAAAAATGCGAGATCTAAAAACATATCTCTCCGTGGCACCGGTAGTAAGTACTCTATGGTTCGGATCTTTAGCAGGTTTATTGATAGAGATCAATCGTTTTTTTCCGGATGCGTTGATATTCCCCTTTTTTTAATTCTTGTTATTGATATGGTAGGGGGGGGAAAGGATTAGAGATAGAATCAAATATCTGTAACTAATCCCTTCCCTTCTTTTTTTTTTCGAATATATATTCGAAAAAAAAAAAGGGGGGGGGGGTTCCCCTCGTTGAAACTAGTAATTCGGGCCAGGCTCAAATTTTAATAAAATTAATAAAAAATAGAGTGAAATGTGATGGTTGGGGCAACAATATCATACAAGATACTTTAATAAAAAAATAAAAATGAAATGCTGTTCGGCAATTTTAAATTCTAAATCTAATAATATAGCTCGAAATCATTATATTACTTAATTTATTACTATATTGTTATTTTTACAATATTGATTTATATTGATTTATTGCAACGAAATCTTTCTTTCATAATTAGATTTCGAGTTACCTGTTTTTTTTGTTCCTTTCTTCTTCCTCATTTCGGATCGGAAAATTAAAGAAAAGAATTGAATGAATCAAAAACCAAAGGAGGCTCATGGCCAAGGGTAAAGATGTCCGAGTAACGGTGATTTTGGAATGTACCAGTTGTGTTCGAAATCGTGTTAATAAGGAATCAACGGGCATTTCCAGATATATTACTCAAAAGAATCGACATAATACGCCTAGTCGATTGGAATTGAAAAAATTCTGTCCCTGTTGTTACAAACATACGATTCACGGGGAGATAAAGAAATAGATCGAACCAGTCGCTCGTGTGTCAGTTTTCCGTTCCAAGGAAGATTAAAAATGACATATTAGATATATCTAATATATATTAATATAAATATAAACAAACCAAATCCTATTTCGATCAGATCAACTGTGATGGATAATTAAGAAATAGGATTCGGGTCTTTTCTTTAGGATAAGGAATAAACAAACCATGGATAAATCCAAGCGAATCTTTCTGAAATCCAAGCGATCTTTTCGTAGGCGTTTGCCTCCGATCCAATCGGGGGATCGAATTGATTATAGAAACATGAGTTTAATTAGTCGATTTATTAGCGAACAAGGAAAAATATTATCTAGACGAGTGAATCGATTGACCTTAAAACAACAACGATTAATTACTATTGCTATAAAACAAGCTCGTATTTTATCTCCGTTACCTTTTCTTAATAATGAGAAACAATTTGAAAGAAGCGAGTCAACCACTAGAACTCCGGTTCTTCGAACCAGAAAAAAATAGGATGACTCTTGAATTGAATCAAAAAAATTCCAATCCAAACTCAAATGTGGATTGACGCTATTTTTTCTAAAAATAGGAAATCCAGATTTGATTGTCGTGTCGTTTGAAAAAAAAAAAAAAATAGGGGAAGTATAAGAAATACTTTTTATTGAACGTGTTTCTTCATTTTCATTTTTATGACGATTTCATATTTTATTATACTAATTTCTACTCTACCTTCCCAGAGTTCATTTTCCAGGGAACTCCGTTTAAACCATTCCAACGGATTCCTTTCAATCTCTTTATTTTATGATCTCATTGGAAATCATATAAAGACAACTCTTATTTAATATAGCTATTTGGGCAAGTATTTTACGATTAAGAAGCAACTGTTTCTTGTACAGATTGTTTATTAATCCACTATAACTAAAGTATACTTTATTGTCTCGAATTACTGCATTTATACGAGTGATCCACAAACGACGAAAATCTCTCTTTTGTCTACTCCTATCCCTATGAGCCGAAACCAAAGCTCTTATTTTCTGTTGAGTAATAGTCCGAGTAAGTCTTGAATGAGCCCCGCGAAAACTTGATGCAAATAAACGGATTTTTGTTCTACGTCTTCGAGCTATATACCCTCGTTTAATTCTGGTCATTGAATAAATGAAACTTTGATGAATAACTAATTGATTTCCTTTCTTTCAGTTATTCCCTTCCCGTGTCCTAGTCTATTAATAACAAAACGGATTCTTCCAATGTATAAAATAAAAATTCCAATGGCTTTTGCTACTCTAACCTTCCCGACCACGATTTTTTTTAGGCATTTCGCCTAGAAATAAAATAGAAATAAAAATTGTATTGATACTAGGTATCAAAAACACATAGTAAATAAAAAGTAATAAATAAAAATAGATTCTAGTGGGTTCCATCGTTTCTATGGTTACTTCTTAAACGGCGAGGTCCTCTCTATACACCGGAGCCCTTCCTTCATTTAATGAATGTTATTGTTAACTTGTACAGTTCACATCCTTTGGCTCTACCAAAAATTATCTAGTACTAGGTCTTTCACAACGAGATCTATTTATACAGTAACGGTATTTAATTATGAAGATTTGCTGAGTAGCTGACCCTATTAGTCCGTTCTTGCAAGAATAAGGCCTAAAATTTTGACTTTTTAAAATAAGATTTCCCCTGCTTAATGAATACCATTTGCTATCAATGGGGAATCCTTTCTCATCTTAAATTTTAAATTGAGGTGATTGGATTTGCACCAACGGGAACCATACATTTGATACCCCAATCGAAGGATAGATCTTTTTTTTTAAGTTATTGAATATTCAATGGAGTTCGTCCATTCTATCCTACTCACTGGTACGGATTGGTGATACTGGATCAATTGTTTTCTTTCTTTTATCCTAGTTCACGGTCTGAACGAGTCGCACATACACCCTAGTACATGTTCCTCGTCGCTGAGGACATCCTCCAAGAGCGGGAGATTTCGTGACATTTCTGATTGGCTGTCTTGTGTTTCTAATAAGTTGTTTAATAGTTGGCATGTTGAATCATATAGATATAATGGGCTGGTTTAGATCGATCTTAACCGGATCCTTAGAAATTCTTTTTTTTCTATATTATAAATTTCTATATTAAGAAATTTATAAATAGATATAAATAGAATAGTAATAGATATAAATAGAATAGTAAATTCGGTAAGAAGATAAAATATCAAATCACGAATTCATGTGAAATCCTGTTCTTTTTTATTCAGTCGCTACAAGATCAACAATTCCATGAGCTTGGGCTTCTGTTGCTGACATAAAAACATCTCTTTCCATGTCTTCGGATACAACCCATAAGGGTTTGCTTGTCCTTTGGGCATAAACCCTTGTGATGGTTTCGCGCAGCTTCAGCAGCTCTTCCGCTTCCAAGACAAATTCTCCCGTCTGTGCCTCATAAAAAGAACTAGCGGGTTGATGGATCATTACCCTGATGATATAATCTATAATATAACATAAAAAATGTTTCTTCTATACTCGCATGATGAAAGTGAAAGGTGAGTAGATAAAGACTAATCAAAAAAGATATAATTGAACAACCGTACAGGCATTTTTTGCGCATTGCATACGGCTCTATAATGGAATTTACTTTTACCTTACTTACATTGAAGAAACAGAAAATAAATGATAGAGTCTATCAGACTCAGGTTGGTAAATAATCCAATAACCACCCTTTCTTTTGTAGTAGTTCAAAAATACTATAAAAATACTATGATGGTTCCGTTGCTTTATATATTTATTTCGTCTGTTATTTAGCAATCCCAAAGTTTCTTTTTTTTTTTCAAATAAAAAAACAAGATTTATTTTTCTATTCTTTTATAACCTAAATATTGTTAGCCCCCTGGTGTGAAAACAAAAAAGTTTGTGACGCTGAAATAGGCCTCCCGACGGATTGACTAAACTCGAAAATGCCTTTTTATCTCATACTACTCTTTCGATACGTAATCTAACGGTTTAAATAAAAAACATTTCTCATATCGAATTCGAAGTGCCATGCTATTATTACTTAAATATTCATATAGAGCGAAGGCATAGTTTTCTTTTTTCTCTCAAATCAAATAAAAAACTCATTGGCGCCGAGCGTGGGGGAATGCTAGACGTTTGGTAATTTCCCCTCCGACAAGAATAAAAGATCCCATCGAAGCGGCTAATCCCATGCATATTGTCTGGATATCTGGTCGCACAAATTGCATAGTATCATAAATAGCTACTCCGGGTATTACCCACCCGCCAGGAGAGTTTATAAACAAATAAAGATCTTTGGTATCATCCTCTATGCTGAGATATACCATAAGACCAATAAGTTGATTCGAGATCTCGCTATCAACCCCTTGGCCTAAAAAAAGTAATCTTTCTCGATAAAGTCGGTTGATTGGGATAAAATGGTATCCCTTATAAACCGTACATGCACCTTTTGATGCATACGGTTCAACAAAAATCATGAAAAAAGAGAATCAATGTGTAGATTCTAGCTTTTTTTTTTCATAACAGGTTTTTTAACTTATAACTTACTAACTTAATAAAAATATAAAAATAAAATAGATAAAATGGACTTTTCTTTCATTTTTCACGAAAGATAAGTTTTGGCCTGTTTTGTTTATCTAAAAAAATTGCTAAGCTTATCTGACTAACTTCTCATTGATGTATTGTTTCATCGAGATACAATTTTAATCGCGATGTAATTTTCTTGTTCCTGACTGGGCTTCTTCAATTTTTTTAGGTTTATGCTCTACTCCGCGTAAAGATCCGCCCGATTTGGATTTGTACATATAGGACAAATGCCCCAATACCACGTCCTTTTGCTACGACTTCCCTATTTTTTTTTTTTTTTTATTCATTTCATGTCTTCCAACAAATATTCAACGCATTCATCATATTACTCGATTGATTAACATCACTTTTTTTTCTAAATATATAAATAAATCGAAATAACTAAAATATGATATAAATATGATATTTAAGTCGTAATCATAAATATATTAAATATATTTATTACCAATTGTTTTTTTTCTAAACGGAGCCTGGATACTTCATTTAATTGGTCTAACCAAGCCAACCATAAATTATTCTAATTGATAATATTAATCCGTATACCCTCCCTAAAAAATGGATCTAATTGCACTTCACGCTCCAAATTTTTGATAATTGAATCAATCTTTCTCGGGCGAAAGAGGGAATATCTCGATCGGGGAAGATAACGGGGAAATACCGTATGCCCAATATATCTGACAAGTCGCACTATACGTCAATCCACAATGCATCTTCCTCTCCAGGACTTCGAAAGGGCACTCTTGGAACACCAATAGGCATTAAATAAAAGAAAAATTAAGTACTATATCTCACTTTGATGTGAAAGCGTAACAGTGGGTTTAGTGGCCTAATGCTATTGATTTTATTATCCCATTTTATCCATAGATTGACTAAGTTCATAAAATAAAAAAAAAAAGAAGACAAAATGAATTAAGGAAAATTCTTCCAAATGAGTCCTTTGAATGATGAACAAATATATATAGATTCACCCATATAAAATGGTATCAACCCCTTACCATTGCGTATTGTTACTTATCGGGTATAGAATAGATCTGCTTCTTTTTGTTCCTACGAACAAAAAAGTTTCATTATTACTAAAAGTAATTATTACGCAAAGCATCAAACAAATATTAATGCTTTCCCCGAGAGAATCCCCTAAAAAAGGGAGTCCATAGCATAGCTTTTTCCAATGCAATAAAGTTACATTGTGTCTATTTTTCGTTGATAAAGGGGTATTTCCATGGGTTTGCCTTGGTATCGTGTTCATACCGTCGTATTGAATGATCCGGGTCGTTTGATTGCTGTCCATATAATGCATACAGCTCTGGTTGCTGGTTGGGCCGGTTCGATGGCTCTATACGAATTAGCCGTTTTTGATCCCTCTGATCCTGTTCTTGATCCAATGTGGAGACAGGGTATGTTCGTTATACCCTTCATGACTCGTTTAGGAATAACGAATTCGTGGGGCGGTTGGAGTATTACAGGAGGGACTGTAACGAATCCGGGTATTTGGAGTTACGAAGGTGTGGCCGGGGCACATATTGTGTTTTCTGGCTTGTGTTTTTTGGCAGCTATCTGGCATTGGGTGTATTGGGATCTAGAAATATTTACTGATGAACGTACAGGAAAACCCTCTTTGGATTTGCCTAAAATCTTTGGAATTCATTTATTTCTCTCAGGGGTGGCTTGCTTTGGTTTTGGTGCATTTCATGTAACAGGATTGTATGGCCCTGGAATATGGGTGTCCGATCCTTATGGATTAACTGGAAGGGTACAGGCCGTAAATCCAGCGTGGGGTGTGGAAGGTTTTGATCCTTTTGTTCCGGGAGGAATCGCTTCTCACCATATTGCAGCAGGGACCTTAGGCATATTGGCAGGCCTATTTCATCTTAGTGTTCGTCCGCCCCAACGCCTATACAAAGGATTACGTATGGGAAATATTGAAACCGTCCTTTCCAGTAGTATTGCTGCTGTCTTTTTTGCAGCTTTTGTAGTTGCTGGAACTATGTGGTATGGTTCAGCAACTACCCCGATTGAATTGTTTGGTCCGACGCGCTATCAATGGGATCAAGGATACTTCCAACAAGAAATATATCGAAGAATTGGTGCTGGCTTAGCCGAAAATCAAAGTTTATCTGAAGCTTGGTCTAAAATTCCTGAAAAACTAGCTTTTTATGATTACATCGGCAATAATCCGGCAAAAGGGGGATTATTCAGAGCGGGTTCAATGGACAACGGGGATGGAATAGCTGTTGGGTGGTTAGGACATCCTATCTTTAGAGATAAAGAGGGGCATGAACTTTTTGTACGTCGTATGCCGACGTTTTTTGAAACATTTCCAGTTGTTTTGGTCGATGGGGACGGAATTGTTAGAGCTGATGTTCCTTTTAGACGGGCAGAATCAAAATATAGTGTCGAACAAGTAGGTGTAACTGTTGAGTTCTATGGCGGCGAACTAAATGGAGTCAGTTATAGTGACCCTGCTACTGTGAAAAAATATGCTAGACGTGCTCAATTGGGTGAAATTTTTGAATTAGACCGTGCTACTTTGAAATCCGATGGTGTTTTTCGTAGCAGTCCAAGGGGTTGGTTTACCTTTGGGCATGCTTCGTTTGCTTTGCTCTTCTTTTTCGGACACATTTGGCATGGTGCTAGAACCCTGTTTAGAGATGTTTTTGCTGGTATTGATCCAGATTTAGATGCTCAAGTGGAATTTGGGGCATTCCAAAAACTTGGAGATCCAACTACAAGAAGACAGGGGGTTTGATACATATTGCTTTGTTACCTTTCGTTTTTATTTTATTTGACTGACTATAGGGTTGGGGTACTGGATAAATCTTGATTTGACATTTGGCTTTTTCTTTGACTTTTGTTCTTTCTTTATCCGGGAGACGATCCAAAATAAACAGCTATGGAAGCTATAATTGTAAACCACGATCGAATCTATGGAAGCATTGGTTTATACATTCCTTTTAGTCTCAACTCTAGGAATAATTTTTTTCGCTATCTTTTTTCGCGAACCGCCTAAAATTTCAACTAAAAAGTAAAATGGTGAAATGATTTTTCATTATCTCAATTGAAAATAATGATCCTCCCAATAGTGGGAGGATCGTTACTTCGACTAGTCCCCGTGTTCCTCGAATGGATCTCTTAGTTGTTGAGAGGGTTGCCCAAACGCAGTATATAAGGCGTACCCGGTAAAACTTACAAGTAACCCAGATAAAAAGATGGCAACTAGGGTTGCTGTTTCCATTATTATATAGTTTTAAGACATTATGTAGTTTTAAGACCACAATGGATCTATGATAAGATCATTTATTTACAACGGAATGGTATACAAAGTCAACAGATCTTAATGAATATAAAATATTATGGCTACACAAACCGTTGAGGGTAGTTCTAGATCTGGTCGCCCAAAACGAACTAATGCTGGGAGTTTATTGAAACCATTGAATTCAGAATATGGTAAAGTAGCTCCTGGTTGGGGAACTACTCCTTTGATGGGTCTCGCAATGGCTCTATTTGCAGTATTTCTATCTATTATTTTGGAGATTTATAATTCTTCCATTTTACTAGATGGAATTTCAATGAATTAGATTTAATGAATTCAATTTACAAGAACCATTAATTAGCTTTTTCAATACAAAGAGAAGCATTTAGTTTTCTGATTTTTATCCCAGTCTATTTTGGTAGTTCGACCGTGGAATTTCTTTTTTCTGTATTTCCGGAATATGAGTGTGTGACTTGTTATAATTGATCCTATGGCTAGTACAGAGAATAGATCTGTCATCTTGATAGAGATGGTTTTACTTCGTCGGATATTAATTTTAGTATCTGGAGCACGGAATATATGAAATAGATTTCAATATATGAAATAGATTTTCAATATATGAAATAGAATTCTAAAGTATTAGAACTATGATTCATACTTAATAGTCAGACCTCGTGGCCGGACTTCAAAAAAAAATTTAAAGAGTTAGAAGTTATAAATTTTTTTTTTCTTTCAAACTTCCGTTTAGACTTATTTTGATCAAAGGACAAAGATTTCTTTTGATTTTTCGTCATTAGATCTAGTCATTGAATAAGTGATCATCCAACGGTTCTTACTCAGGGAATTTTGGGACTTATTTTGAGAAGGTTTTATTGAATCGTCGTGGTTCTAGTATGAATCTGAGGTTTTAATCGATTCATAGGGTCTTAACAAGAGAATTCCTATCAATAAAAAAACAACAGTAAAGTCGCATTACACATAAATAACAACAAAGAAAATAGGTAAATAGAAGATTCAAGAGGCCTATAATGATCAATATAGAGACGAATGAGCCGACTTGATTTTTTGGCATTATAACCACAAAGAATAGTTTTCGTGTTTTTTTTTCTTTAAAACATATTTTAAGAAAAAAACAGGAATGCATAGAATTCATAAATTTAAAACTTTCTATTCCACACATACGTTAGAACTATAGTATTGGGGTGTTTATGTTTGAGCCGTACGAGATGAAATTTTCATATACGGTTCTCGGGGGGGGTCTCCTTGGTTTACCTATCTCAATAAAATCTATGATTGGTTCGAAGAACGTCTTGAGATTCAGGCAATTGCAGATGATATAACTAGTAAATATGTTCCTCCTCACGTCAACATATTTTATTGTCTAGGAGGAATTACGCTTACTTGTTTTTTAGTACAAGTAGCTACGGGATTTGCTATGACTTTTTATTATCGTCCAACCGTTACAGAGGCTTTTGCTTCTGTTCAATATATAATGACTGAAGCTAACTTTGGTTGGTTAATCCGATCAGTTCATCGATGGTCGGCAAGTATGATGGTCCTAATGATGATTCTGCACGTATTTCGTGTGTATCTCACTGGTGGTTTTAAAAAACCTCGTGAATTGACTTGGGTTACTGGTGTGGTTTTGGGTGTATTGACCGCATCTTTTGGTGTAACTGGTTATTCCTTACCTTGGGACCAAATTGGTTATTGGGCAGTAAAAATTGTAACGGGTGTGCCTGATGCTATTCCTGTAATAGGATCGCCCCTGGTAGAGTTATTACGCGGAAGTGCTAGTGTGGGACAATCCACTTTGACCCGTTTTTATAGTTTACACACTTTTGTATTACCTCTTCTTACTGCCGTATTTATGTTAATGCACTTCCCAATGATACGTAAACAAGGTATTTCGGGCCCTTTATAAGGAAAACTCTATACCATTAATATTTTGAATTAATCATTTATCACTTGGGGTAGGAACAATAGTATTTCATTGCTAGAAATATGGATTATTGAAAAAAATAAGACATGTATTTGGATATTTCTCTTCAACTCTCCAAAATATATATTTTTGATACTTATAGTTGAAGCGAATTCTCCGAAGATAAAATGGATTATGGGAGTGTGTGACTTGAACTATTGATCGGGCCATGCAGATATATGCCTTTAATCTGCCGCATTTGAATTTACAACAAAAATGTGTCTTTGTTCCAACCAT